AATCAAAACGATTTCTTAGTAAACGTTAGAATATTATAGATCTAAAATGAACTTTTTTTATCGAGAAAGGGTAAAAAACGACTGAGATATTTTTTTATCAAACCATGTATCCTTTAACAGATTTATTAGTAATCTCATTCGAATTTTAAAATTGAATTGAATTTAGGTCTATTCTTTTCTCGAGTTTGACTAAAAATAGATTCAAGTTTTTTATTAGATTAGGCAAAAGTTTACAATCCTTTGAGGTATTTTATTAAATGTAATAAATGTAAATAAAGTATAGAATGACGAAAATCAAGGTCTTTTAGGTTCTTTCTTTATTTTATTAAATCATTAAGTTTGATTTCTATGACCTAGGAGATTCTAAAGATATAAATTTGAGAGATAAAGAACGAGAATTAAGAGTTCCAAACCAAAAATTTTTTGTTTTATAATATTGTATGGAATCAAAATTTTGTTTTTTCGAGTAATTTTTGATCCCATTTTCACGGATCTTTCACATATCTATATTTCTTTTTTATGAAGAGAATATTATTTATAGAAAAAATAGATAATGAAAAAGAAATAATAATTTTTTTTTGAAAATAGATGTCTTTCACATCCAACTATAACAATGATTTTAAAATGGCAGTTCCAAAAAAACGTACTTCTATATCAAAAAAGCGTATTCGTAAAAATATTTGGAAAAGGAAAGGATATTGGGCGGCGTTAAAAGCTTTGTCATTAGGGAAATCTCTTTCTACCGGGAATTCAAAAAGTTTTTTTGTACGACAAACAAATAAGTCCTAAAATATTGGAATAATCGGAATGGAGTTGACTCAAAAAATTGGCTCAATAATTTGTTAATATAAAATTCACAATTGGCAGTCCCTATTCTAATCAATATGAAATAGACCAGGTTTCAATCTTATAAGATGTCTAAAAAAAAAAGAATTCTTCTGTTTGCTGAATTCTAAAAAAAAAAGCAGAATAAAGAAAAAAATACAAGATTTTTTATTTCTTTGTAATAGATTTTCACTAAGATTTTTGTGGTGGGGAGTCTTATTTTCCCCATCGACCTTTACAAAAATGAAAAATTTTTCTCTTTCTCGGTAAGGGCAGATATAATATTTATAGTTCAAATTAATGGATTGTTGAAACTAATGGATTCCATGTTAAAAAATTTTGCATAACTTTCTGACTTCTTAATTTATAATTTTTAGTAATTACTATATGGAATATGGAATATATTTACCATATATCTCCAATTTTGAGCCCAATCAATAAAAGAACTTCATTGTTGAGATATTATGTACAACTAATTGGAGTAATCCAAATATGGTTATTTTGGATTCATTGAGAAAATTTTTTTTGTTTGAAATTGATGAAATCAGATAAACGAGAAATAATGAATAATGAAGTATCAATAAAAGTAAAAAAAAAAAAAAATGAAAACAGTTTTTTTCTTTTATCGAGAGAATTCTCTACTTGCAAAAGTTGGATTTGAGAATAGGATAAACTACGTCAAAGCCCTAAGATAAAAGATAAATAAACCGGGCACCCTAAAAAAAAAATGAAACTAATGAACCTTGAAATTGACTTTTGAACTCATTTTTTTTATCAATTTGAATCTTTACTAAAAAACTTATTTGATTGAATTGACTTGTTCAATCTCGACGATTGAATATAAATAGGCTATTATTAGTTCGAGCAAGCCGCTATGGTGAAATCGGTAGACACGCTGCTCTTAGGAAGCAGTGCTAGAGCATCTCGGTTCGAGTCCGAGTGGCGGCATGTAATCTTCTAAAACAGACCTAATAGATCCTATAATAAAAATAAATTCAATTCCCGATTTATAATTCTTAATTAATATTAATTTAGGGGATTCCCTCCCTTTTTTCATTTTTATGATATTTTCAACTTTAGAGCATATATTCACTCATATTTCCTTTTCGATTGTTTCAATTGTAATTACAATTAATTTGATAACCTTATTGGGCAATGAAATCATAAAACCATATGATTCGTCAGAAAAGGGGATGATAGTTACTTTTTTATGTCTAACAGGATTATTAATCACTCGTTGGATTTATTCGGGCCATTTTCCACTAAGTGATTTATATGAATCATTAATCTTTCTTTCATGGAGTTTCTCCCTTATTCATATAGTCCCTTATTTCAAAATAAGAAAAAATTATTTAACCACAATAACTGCCTCAAGTACTATTTTTACCCAAGGCTTTGCTACTTCGGGTCTTTTAACTGAAATACGTAAACCCGCAATATTAGTACCTGCTCTACAATCGGAGTGGTTAATAATGCACGTAAGTATGATGATATTGAGCTATGCGGCTCTTCTTTGTGGATCATTATTATCAGTAGCACTTCTAGTCATTACATTTAGAAAGATTTTTTATAGTTATAAAAGTAATAATTTATTAAAATTAAATGAGTCATTTTCATTTGGTGAAATCCAATACCAGAATGAAAGAAACAATATTTTTAAAAAAACTTCTTTTTTTTCTGCTAAGAATTATTACAAGGCCCAATTGATTCAACAATTAGATTATTGGAGCTATCGTGTCATTAGCCTAGGGTTTATATTTTTAACCATAGGTATTCTTTCAGGAGCAGTATGGGCTAATGAAGCATGGGGATCATATTGGAGTTGGGATCCAAAGGAAACTTGGGCCTTTATTACTTGGATCGTATTTGCAATTTATTTGCATACTCGAACAAATAAAAATTTTCAGGGGGCAAATTCCGCAATTGTGGCGACTCTAGGCTTTCTTATAATTTGGATATGCTATTTTGGGGTCAATCTATTAGGAATAGGGCTACATAGTTATGGTTCATTTACGTTAACCTCTAGTTAAATTAAAGAAAAATTCTTACGAATACAAAAAGAGTGGAATACGGTGTATATAAAAGTATATAAAACACCTTGTGTCAACCGGCGAGAACCGTGTGAATCAAGTAGTGTAGTGATTCACACGGTTCTCGCAAAGACCAAGTATATTAGGTGAAAATTCAAATTCATATTTTGTTTTTACTTTATTTAAGATTTAAGAGAATAAAAATCCTTCTTCTTTTTTTTTCATTAGTGAACCAACTCTTAAAAATCATAGGAGTTTTTTTCTTTAAGAAAACTATCTATAAAAATAATTAGATAGAATACCTTCAACCTTGTCAACTGATAGTGAAAGAACAAAATCCGGATACATACCAATACCTATTACAGGTAGAAAAATGGAGATCGAAACAAATAACTCGCGCGGTCCAGAATCAAAAACATAAGAGTTTGGAGTATTAAATAACTTGTATCCATAGAACATCTGGCGTAACATAGATAATGAATAAATAGGAGTTAATATCATTCCAATTGCCATTACAAAAGTGATGGCAATTTTGGGCATTAAAAGATATTTTTGGCTGGTAATTATTCCTAAAAAGACCAGAACTTCTGCAACAAAACCACTCATACCCGGTAATGCAAGCGAAGCCATGGAAAAACTACTGAACATAGTAAATATTTTTGGCATGGGGATAGCTACTCCCCCCATTTGGTCAAGATAAACAAGACGTATTCTATCATAACTCGTTCCTGCCAAGAAAAAAAGTGCAGCACCAATAAACCCATGAGATATTATTTGTAAAATAGCTCCATTGAGTCCCGTATCGGTTATAGAAGCAATTCCTATAAGTATGAAACCCATATGAGATACGGAGGAATAGGCTATTCTTTTTTTTAAATTACGTTGGCCGGGAGATGTTGAAGCTGCATAGATTATTTGTATTGTACCTACTATAATCAACCAAGGAGAAAATATAGAATGAGCGTGTGGTAATAATTCCATATTAATCCGAATCAATCCATAAGCTCCCATTTTTAATAAAATTCCGGCTAGAAGCATACAAGTACTGTAATGTGCCTCTCCGTGGGTATCTGGTAACCATGTATGTAGGGGTAGAATCGGCAATTTTACAGCAAAAGCAATAAAAAATCCAATATAGAATATTATTTCCAAAGCCACAGGATACGACTGATTCACTAATGTTTCAAAATTTAATGTTGGTTCATTAGAACCATATAAACCGACACCAAGAACTCCCATTAAGAGAAAAATGGAACCTCCCGCCGTGTACAAAATAAATTTTGTGGCTGAGTAGAGACGTTTCTTTCCTCCCCACATGGATAGAAGTAGATAAACCGGAATTAATTCTAATTCCCACATGATGAAAAAAAGTAAAAGGTCCCGAGAAGAAAATGATCCTATTTGACCACTGTACATTGCTAACATCAAGAAATGGAATAATCGAGAATCCCGAGTAACAGGCCAGGCTGCTAAAGTAGCTAAAGTAGTGATAAATCCTGTTAATAAAACGGGTCCTATAGACAGTCCATCTATTCCTAATTTCCAACGGAAATCAAAAAAATTGATCCATTTATAGTCCTCTACTAGTTGGATTAACGGATCGTCCAATTGGAAATGATAACAGAATGCATAGGTTGTTAGAATAAGTTCTAACATGCATATACATATTGTATACCACCTAATTACCCTATTTCCTTTATGTGGAAGAAATAAAATAAAGGAACCCGCAAATATTGGTAAAACTACAATTATTGTTAACCAAGGAAATTTGTTCGTGGTAAAGACAAGATACACTTGGACCAGAAAAACCTATGCCCAAAAATAAGATATTTTTGAGCACAGGTTTTGGCGGTAAAAAAAAATGGGCTCAAGTAGGGTTTTCTGTAATGTATTAATAAGCTATACCCATGCTGCGGGTTGTTTCATGCCATAAATAAACTCGAACACTCAAGAAATCTGTTGGGCAGGCAGATTCACATCTCTTACAACCGACACAATCTTCTGTTCTTGGAGCGGAAGCTATTTGTTTGGCTTTACATCCGTCCCAAGGTATCATTTCTAATACATCCGTGGGACAGGCTCGGACACATTGCGTACACCCGATACATGTATCATAAATCTTTACTGAATGCGACATTGGATCTA